ACTAGGATGCCTGAGTAAAGGGTTATTCTGATATTATAATTCACGTAAATATTTACTCCTAGTAGTAAAAGTAAGCTAAATTCAAGCTACTGGGTCCATACCCCATTTATAGAGGCTAACTCCTCTCTTTTCCAATATTCATTTCAATAAATAAATCCCTGCCAATTATATTTATTATTACCGGAACCCTTATTACAATTTCATCCTCTTCTTGATTTATAGCCTGAGTTGGTTTAGAGGTAAATTTAATAGCTTTTATCCCGTTAATTGTATCTAACAATAAATTAAGAAATGAATCTACATTAAAATATTTTTTTATTCAAGCTACAGGATCAATTATTATTTTTATGTCCATTATTATTATAGGTCAAACAAATATATCTAATTCAATAGATTTACAAAATATTATTAAACACTCACTTGTACCCTTAGCACTAATATTAAAATTAGGGGCCGCTCCTTTTCACTTCTGGTTTCCCTCATTAATAGAAGGTATAAACTGAATAGCCTCCTCATTTTTATTAACCTGACAAAAAATTGCCCCCCTATTTTTAATAACGTCATACTATACCTTTAAACCACTATTATATATAACAATCATCATATCTGCTATTATTGGTTCAATAGGAGGCCTCAACCAAATATTTTTACGAAAATTAATAGCATACTCATCTATTAATCACTTAAGCTGAATAATTTTAGCCTCCTCCCTGTCCTTCAATATTGTTACACTTTATTTTTTTATTTACAGAACTATCACTATTATCATTTTATTATTATTATCATATAATAATTCCATCCATATTAACCAATTACTGCACAACTCATACTCCCTATCAACATTAACAGTAATTTTATTTATAAATTTCTTATCACTAGGTGGTCTGCCCCCATTTCTTGGATTTTTCCCAAAATGAATTGTATTAACTACTACCATTATAAATTCAATATTTTTATTGAGATTAGTGCTAGTAATATGTAGAATTTTAACTTTGTATTTTTACCTTCGAGTATCTTTTAATTTATTAATAATTACCCCTAAATTAATCTGATTTAATAAATATCCGCCTTACATATCATACAATTTAATATTAACAGGCTTAGTTCCTATCATTGCATTCGCCCCTATAATTATAATTTAAAACTTTAAGTTATATAAACTATTAACCTTCAAAGTTAACATAAAAGAATCTTTAAGTTTTAACGAATTACCATATCATTAAATTTGCAATTTAATATTTTCACTTAAACTATAAAACCTACGCGATGACTATTTTCAACAAATCACAAAGACATTGGCACAATATATTTAATTTTTGGCGCTTGAGCCGCTTTAGTGGGGACCTCTTTAAGCATACTTATCCGAATTGAGCTTAGCCAACCAGGCAGTGTAATTGGAGATGATCAAATTTATAATGTTATAGTAACAGCCCACGCATTTATCATAATTTTCTTTATAGTTATACCAATCATAATTGGAGGATTCGGAAATTGATTAGTACCATTAATACTAGGAGCACCAGACATGGCATTTCCTCGAATAAATAATATAAGATTTTGACTATTACCCCCATCTCTATTTTTATTATTAGCATCTTCTGCTGTAGAAAGAGGAGCTGGTACAGGATGAACTGTTTATCCACCCTTAGCCTCAAATCTAGCTCACGCTGGTCCATCTGTAGACATAGCTATCTTTTCCTTACATCTAGCTGGTGCCTCATCAATTTTAGGTGCAATTAATTTTATTACAACAATTATTAATATACGAACTAGTGGTATACTATTTGAACAAATACCTCTATTTGTATGAGCAGTAAAAATTACAGCCATCCTACTCCTCTTATCACTTCCTGTGTTAGCTGGAGCTATCACCATACTATTAACCGATCGAAATTTTAATACTTCATTTTTTGACCCTGCAGGAGGTGGAGACCCTATTTTATACCAACATCTATTTTGATTCTTTGGCCACCCAGAAGTATATATTTTAATCCTACCCGGATTTGGTATAATTTCACATATTATTGCTCAACAAAGAGGTAAAAAGGAACCTTTTGGATCTCTAGGTATAATTTATGCAATAGTAGCCATTGGCCTTCTAGGATTTATCGTATGAGCTCATCACATATTCACAGTGGGTATAGACGTAGATACACGAGCCTATTTTACTGCAGCCACAATAATCATTGCTGTTCCTACAGGGATTAAAATTTTCAGTTGACTTGCCACACTTCATGGGGCCCAATTTTCTTACGAAACACCTTTATTATGAGCCTTGGGTTTTGTATTTCTATTTACAATAGGAGGCCTAACAGGGGTAATTTTAGCAAATTCGTCAATTGACATTATACTTCATGATACTTATTATGTGGTTGCCCATTTTCACTATGTCTTATCTATAGGGGCTGTTTTTGCCATTCTGGGAGGAATCATATTTTGATTCCCTTTAATGTTAGGACTATCTATAAACCCTGCCTGATCAAAAATACACTTCTTATTAATATTCATTGGAGTAAATATAACATTTTTTCCTCAACACTTTCTAGGATTAAGAGGAATACCCCGACGCTATTCTGATTATCCTGATGCCTACACCACTTGAAATATTGTGTCCTCACTAGGTTCAATTATATCCACTCTAGGAATCCTAGTAATAATCATTATTATCTGGGAGGCCTTTGTAAGAGCCCGGCCTGTCATATTTGCCTTAACAACTTCCCCTGCAATTGAATGACAATATCAAACACCACCTGAAGATCACACATATAATCAATTAACATTATTAATCAAATAACCTATGGCAACATCAGCTAATCTTATATTTCAAAATGCAGCCTCTCCACTAATAGAACAACTAATTTTTTTCCATGATCATATTATATTAATTTTAACTATAATTTTATCCTTAGTTATATATATATATATTATACTTGCTAGTAATAAAATAACTAACCGATTCTTATTAGAAGGTCAAGAAATTGAAACAGTTTGAACTCTCCTACCAGGAATCATTTTAGTTTTTATTGCACTTCCTTCCCTCCGCTTACTTTACTTATTAGATGAAATTAATAACCCTGATCTAACAATCAAATCTGTAGGGCACCAATGATATTGATCGTACGAATATTCAGACTTCAATGAAATTGAATTTGATTCCTATATATTACCAAACAGATCACTTTCTCAAGAACATTTTCGCCTTTTAGACGTAGACAACCGTACTGTATTACCCATTAATGCACAAATTCGAATTCTCATCACGGCTGCAGATGTTCTTCACTCTTGAACCGTGCCTGCTTTAGGAGTAAAAGCAGATGCTGTTCCTAATCGGCTAAACCAAGTCTCATTTATTATTAACCGCCCTGGACTATGATATGGACAATGTTCAGAAATCTGTGGTGCAAATCACAGCTTTATACCCATCGTTTTAGAATCAATTCCCATAAAATATTTTATTCACTGATTAACTAATAATAATTCATTAGGTGGCCGAAATCTTAAGCATTGGTCTCTTAAACCAAATCATAGTAATTTACTCCTAATGAGAAAATTAGTTAAACACATAACATTAACTTGTCATGTTAAAATTATTCCATAAATATTTTCTTATTCCTCAAATATTTCCTATAAATTGAACATTAATAATATTAACTTTCTCTATTATGCTAATTTTAACATCCATCTCTATTTACTTTTCATTTAATTTAAATCCAACAGCACAAACCCTAATTTACAAAACTCCAACAAACATTTGATTATGATAACAAATCTATTCTCCATTTTTGACCCATCAACACAAATTATAAACCTAAATCTTAACTGAATTAGAATCATCTTAATTTTAATTATTATCCCAACAAATTATTGATTTATAACTTCACGAGCAACAAAAATTTTTAACACAATTATCTCTACACTCAAAAAAGAATTTACAATCCTATTAGGCCCATCAAACTTTAAAGGAGCAACTCTAATATCACTTTCATTATTTGTTTTTATTATTACAAATAATTCTATAGGCTTATTCCCATATGTATTTACAGCCACTAGCCACCCAATACTAACAGTATCATTAGCCTTCCCACTATGAATAGCCTTAATAATATATGGGTGATTCAATAATACCCTTCATATATTAGCTCATTTGGTACCCCAAGGAACACCCCCAGCCTTAACCATATTCATAGTATGTATTGAATCCACTAGTAATCTAATTCGACCATTAACCCTATCTGTTCGTCTAGCTGCCAACATAATTGCTGGTCACTTACTAATAACCCTTTTAGGAAATCAAGGTCCATCAAGCTCTCTTTTATCATTTCCCTTAATTTTAATAACTCAATTAGCTCTTATTACCCTAGAATCTGCCGTTGCAATAATTCAAGCATACGTATTTTCTGTATTAATAACTCTATATATTAGAGAAACAACTTATGTCAACACACAACCACCCGTATCACCTAGTAGAAAAAAGACCATGACCTTTAACAGCCTCATTAGGTGCCTTATCCCTAACAATAGGAGGAGTTAAAATATTTCACTCTAATAATTTTTATTTAATTCTAATTGGAGTAATTATCTTATTACTAACAATGTTTCAATGGTGGCGAGATATTACCCGTGAAAGTACCCACCAAGGTCTACACACTCTTAAAGTAATTATTGGTATAAAATGAGGAATAATTCTATTTATTGTATCAGAAGTCTTCTTTTTTGTCTCATTCTTTTGAGCCTTTTTCCACAGAAGCCTAACACCAACAATAGAAACAGGGTCAATATGACCTCCACAGAGAATTATTCCATTTAACCCATTTCAAATTCCTTTACTTAACACAGCAATTTTACTATCCTCAGGCGTAACAGTTACATGAGCCCATCATAGCTTAATAAATTCTAACTTTTCACAAGCCTTCCAGGCCTTAGCTATCACCATCACACTAGGTGTATATTTTACAGCTTTGCAAGCATTTGAGTACATTGAAGCTCCTTTTACCATTGCTGATTCAGTATATGGCTCAACATTCTTTATAGCTACCGGTTTCCATGGCCTACATGTTCTCATCGGCACCTCCTTCCTATTAGTATGTTTTATTCGCCATTCCTTACATCATTATTCCCCACACCACCATTTTGGTTTTGAAGCAGCAGCCTGGTATTGACATTTTGTAGACGTAGTATGACTTTTTTTATATATTTCAATTTACTGATGAGGAGGTTAGCTATTTGAGTATTTACGTACAATTGATTTCCAATCAATTAGATTAATATTAAATTAAATATAGCAATTACCCTCATCATATTTTTTACCTTATTCGCCATTTCTTCAATTATCGTAATTATCCCTTCACTGACCTCTTACTTACCCTCTAATGACCGAGAGAACTCCTCCCCATTCGAATGTGGCTTTGATCCTAAAAATAACTCCCGCCTACCTTTCTCACTACAATTTTTCTTAATTGCCGTTATTTTTTTAATTTTTGATGTAGAAATTGCCCTACTATTACCCATTCCTTTAATCATAACAAATTTAAATTCACTTTTAACTATATTATTAGTTGCAACCTTTTTGATCATTTTACTATTAGGGTTATACTTCGAATGAGTAAAAGGTGCCTTAAACTGAATATTCTAGGTATATAATTAAAATATAATAATTAATTTGCATTTAATAATTACCCAAAGGGTTATGCCTAAATAGGAAGTGAACTATCACACCCAATTTCGACTTGGCATTTGACTTAATGTCCCTATTTACCTTAGCAAAAGCCAAAAACAATAGGCAAATTACTGTTAATAATTATTTGGATTTAATCTCCTTGCTAAGGAATTATCCCAAACTTAAGCCGCTAACTTAAAAAATAATGTCTAATAACATTAATAATTCTTTTTCTATAGTGTAAACTAACACATAACATTTTCATTGTTATAATGGAGTTATCCTAGAAACAATAATTTTATTAACCACTATTCTATTTTTAGTATCTATTACTTTTCCTTTGCTTTATCATCCAATAATAATAGGAATTATGATTATTTTTATATCTTTAACCATTTCCATATTTATATGAACAACAATACAATTTTCATGAATAGCATACATTTTATTCTTAATTTTCTTAGGAGCCCTGTTAGTTCTATTCATTTATATTTCATCATTAGCTCCCAATGAACAATTTATAAAATTATCCCCTTTTACAATAAGACTAATTTTCCTTTTTCCAATTTTAATAATCCCACAATCAGTAAAAGACTGCTTTATTAATTCAGTAAATTTTTTACCAAGAGTTAAAATTTTTAACCAATACCTAATACCCTTTACCATTTTTATAGCACTCTTCCTTTTTTTAACTTTAATTATTATTTCAAAAATTACATTATTCAAACAAGGACCATTACGAACAACAACCTATGACTATCCCACTACGGAAAACACATCCTATTATCAAAATTCTAAATTCCTCACTAGTAGACCTCCCAAGACCAAGAAATATCTCATTAATATGAAATTTTGGATCTCTTTTAGGCCTATGCCTGGCCACACAAATCATCACAGGAATCTTTCTATCTATTCACTATGCCCCTTCAGCAGAATTTGCTTTTATAAATATATGTCATATCTCACAAGATGTAAATTTTGGACATTATACCCGATTTATTCACGCTAACGGAGCTAGACTTTTCTTTATCTGTATATATATCCACATTGGCCGAGGACTTTATTATAATTCATACACTTTACATTTTACATGAATAACAGGCAGAGTAATTTTTATTCTAACCATACTAACAGCCTTTTTAGGGTACGTTCTACCATGAGGGCAAATATCATTCTGAGGAGCAACAGTAATTACCAACTTATTGTCCACAGTTCCATACTTAGGTACAGACTTAGTACAATGAGTATGAGGGGGCTTTGCTGTTGACAACCCAACACTCACACGATTCTTTACTTTTCATTTCCTTTTTCCCTTTATTATTGCAGCAATAATTATTATTCATTTAGTGTTTCTGCACCAAACCGGGTCAAATAACCCCTTAGGTATTAAAATAAACATAGATAAAATTTCTTTTCACCCTTTTTTCTTCTCAAAAGACATGATAGGCGTAATCATCCTATTATTACCTTTTTCCATAATAATCCTTTTAAGTCCCAACCTACTAACAGATCAAGAAAACTTTATTCAAGCTAATCCAATAGTTACCCCTATTCACATTCAACCAGAATGATATTTTTTATTTGCTTATGCCATCCTACGATCAATTCCAAACAAACTTGGGGGGGTAATTGCATTAGCAATATCTGTTGCCATTTTAATATTCCTACCTTTAATAGATTATAAAAAAATTAAATCAACACAATTTAGATTACTAAATCAGCTAACTTTTTGATTATTTGTAAATATTTTCATACTACTAACGTGAATTGGCGCACGGCCGGTGGAGGACCCCTACATTTTAATCGGGCAGGCGTTAACGATTGCTTATTTTATATATTTCCTTATTAAACCATTAAGTAAATCTAGTTAGCTATTTAACTAATTAAGTTAATATCTTGAAAATATTATATAGAAACTAAATCCTTCTAATAGCTTGTTTCTATAATTTAACTAAAATAGTGATTTTGTAAATCAAATATGAGTCTAACTCTAGAGATATTAATAGTATTATTTGGATCTTCTTTTTTTTTTTTTTTAAAGAAGATCCAAATACACTAAATCCCTCTCCCCTCTATAATCCCTTACACCCATAAATAATTTATTCAAAAACAATGAACAATAAATATATATTTTATATATTAATAAATGCAATCAGTACTTAGTGCGCAATCCCCCCCCTAATCATCCTAAAAACTTAACCTCATACTCGCCCCGACCTGGCAGTAAACATTATCCGAAACTAAATGAATTCATTTCAATATATTTTCCCTCGGGGCCCCCTCTAAGAGGGCTTCCCCTCGGGTCTCTATCTCTCATAACTACCCAGAATTGAAGGGATCCAACTAGATTAAACTATGAACGACTAATCATCTATCAGTTTGCTTGGATATAATAAATAAATATATTATAGTATAAATCAATATACCATTATTTTACTACCGCTTTCCCTCCTAAAACAAAAAAGGAGGGAAAGAGTAATACTCTCTAGTTAGAGCTAGATCTTAAGAATTCAAATTTCTTTGTGCCTCTACACCAGAGCATATAATCTGTATTGATGAATATTACTACTATAAATAAATTTACAATTTACCGCTTCAACTTCAGCCACATCAACTACTTAAAGATCAGGATCATTTTAGTTGCTTCAAAACTACGCTTTGTATTAAGCTATCTAAGTAATAAGTTATAATTAAACCAACAAAAATTCACCCAACAAATAGCAATAAAAAAGTTTTTATAGAATTTCCTTGCCACTTTTGTACCATTATTCTCAATCAGCTGAAATATGATATAATCCCTTGACCCCCTAGCACTTCTCCTCAACCCTTATCATTTAAGTCAACAAAAGAGTCACCACTTATGAGTGGTTTATTAACAATATATTGGCCAGATAAAAAAGGCATGAATCATATTCTTCTTACAAATAAATGACCAATTAAGTTATTAATGTTAGTTTCACCTACCATAGAAATTATACTCAACCCCACAATCACCCCTGTTGTAAGTAATATAATAGGAATTAATTTTATCATAAAACTAAGTACAATCACATTAGGACTATCAAAAATTAATCATCTAATACTAGCCCCACCTAAAATAGCCCCAACACAAAGAATACTTATTGGTGAAGTGTATCCGCTTTCATTATCCTCTAAATTTAATAAACTAGTAATTTTACACAAACTGCCAGTCAAAAATCATCTAAGACGAATAGAGTATGCACAAGTTAATATTGTAGCCAATAATACCACAAATAATATAAACACATTAAAATTTCTTCTGTATACTCTCTCTAAAATTAGATCCTTAGAATAAAATCCTGCTAAAAAAGGAAATCCGCAAAGAGAGAAATTAGCAATATTTAAAAATATTAATCTTAATATTAAGCTGTTTCCTGCCCCTCCTATAAAACGAATATCTTGATTCCCCCCTATTACATGAATAATCCTACCTGCACATAAAAATAATATTGCTTTAAACAAAGCATGTGTAATTAAATGAAAAAAAGCAAAAACTTCATTTCCAAGTGCAACTATTCTTATTATCAAACCTAATTGACTTAAAGTAGATAAAGCCACAATTTTTTTCAGATCTATTTCAAAATTGGCACCTAATCCTGCTAAAAATATAGTTATAACAGCTAAAAAAAATAAAATACCTTTTAAAGAATTAAAAGACTCTAATAAACTAGAAAATCGAATTAATAAATAAACCCCTGCTGTAACTAAGGTTGATGAATGAACAAGTGCAGAAACAGGTGTAGGAGCTGCTATAGCAGCGGGTAATCAAGCCGAAAAAGGTACCTGAGCACTTTTTGTTAGCCCTGCAACAAGAACACAAATAATAACCCAAAAATTTGTTATAGAAAATTCCTCTAAACTATAAAAATTTCATCTGCCAAAAATTATTAACCATCCAATAGCAATTAGCAAACCTACATCTCCAATTCGATTTCTTAAAATAGTTAATATACCAGCACTAAACGATTTATAATTTTGATAATAAATAACTAAACAATACGACACTAGTCCTAACCCATCTCACCCAAGTAAAATTCTAATAAATCTAGGACTTAAAATTACCATAACTATTGAAAAAACAAATAATAACACCAGCATAATAAACCGTGTTATATAGACTTCCCCCTCTATATAATAATGACTATAATAAATTACTCTAGAAGAAATTAGTAAAACAGCTCTAAAAAATATTAATGATATTCAATCAAATAATAAAATAAAACTTAGGTCTATTCCATTTAAAGTAAAAATAATTCATTCAAACAATCACACCTTATCATAAATAATTCTTATTAAACTTGAAATAAAACAAAAAAAGCTTAATACTGCCAAAATTATTCTTATAATTTTTCTAATAGGATTAATAAACACTATCTAAAGTAAAAATATACATCCAAAGAACCACAATCTTTTATTTTAATTAAACTATCTAGATATAATAAAAATAAGTCTATTTTTAAAAACAAAATATTTAACGGAATTCAATGTATTAACATTAATAAATATTCACTAATTGTCAATTCATTAAAAGGTAAAATTCCTTTTATAACAACACCATGTTGAATATTAGAATATAAATATAAACAATAAGCAGCTCTAAAAAAAGACAATAAAATTAAAACAGCCATAACAAAAATTCTATATTTTAATAAACATCCTAATAAACTAATTTCCCCGAATAAATTTAATGAAAAAGGAGCAGCCATATTGGATCTAACCAACAAAAATCACACTAAGGCCCCTCTAGGTAAAAAGTTCATTATTCCTTTATTTACAATCATTCTTCGACTATGTAAACGTTCATAATTAACATTAGCTAAACAAAATAACCCAGAAGAACACAACCCATGCCCTACTATTAAAATAATTCTGCCTACCAATCCAACTCAACTTATAGTTATTAACCCACCTACCACCAATCTTATATGAACAACAGATGAATATGCAATTAAAGATTTCAAATCTCTTTGTCGTAGACATACTAATCTTATAAAAAATCCGCCAACCAAACTAATTCTTACTCAAATTATTCTTCATTCCTTAATTATAAAACCTAAATAAATACCTAATCGATAGATACCATATCCCCCTATTTTCAATAAAACTCCAGCCAAAATTATTGAACCAGAAATAGGTGCCTCAACATGAGCTTTTGGTAACCACAAGTGAACAAAAAACAAAGGCATTTTAACTAAAAATGCTCCAATCCCACACAAAAATATAAAAAAATTAAATCACCCCCACTCTACAAATAAATTTATTGAATCAAAAACTATTTTATTATCTATTCATAAAATTAATAATAATAAAGGAAGTGAAACAAACATTGTATAAAAAATTAAATAAATACCTGCCTGTAAACGTTCAGGTTGATAACCCCAGCCAATAATTAGTAAATAAGTTGGAATTAAAACAGCCTCAAAGAAAATATAAAACCAAATCAAATCGTGACTTAAAAAAACACCTATCAAAAATACTAATATGAATACTAATACTAATAAAAAATAATTTTTTTTATATTGCACTCTTTTAATGCTAGCTAACAATATTAATAATACAATTCAAATTCTTAATCAAGCCAAAATTACTCTTAATATAGATCCTCCCAACCCAAATCCTATAATACTAATATCAATAAACTCATATGAACTAAGTAAAATTATATATAATGAGCCTAATACAGCCAAAGAAAAAAAATACACCCATCTAGGTCAATTAATTAATAAACCTGTTATTACTAACGCTAACAATATCAACTTTAACATTGTGTTACATTAAATGTTCAAAAAAAATCACTACCGTGACTACGAATTATAGCAACAATAATTCTAAGCCCTAATGCCCCTTCACATGCTGCAAATGTTAAAAAATATAAAATAAAATAACTTTCTGATTCTAAATTATTTAATAATATACTCAAACCCACAACTAATCTTAACATAATAAATTCCAATCTCAATAATATATTTAACGTATGTTTATGCATTAATACAAAAGTAATAAAACCTCTGATAATCAAAACTAATATAATCATATGTTTCAAGAAAGAGTAACCTCATCTATAGCTTCCAAAGCCATAATTTTTTATTAAACTATTTCTTGAAATTAAATACAACATTAAACAAAAAATACCTACAATATAATTTAAAGCCACTGGTAAAAATCTTTTCCAGGCCAAAAATATCAATTTATCATAACGAAAGCGTGGTAAAACCCCCCGTACTCAAATTACCACAAATACCAAAAATAACCCTATAATTAGCCCAAAAATATAACCTTTAAAAAACAAAATTCCTCTTAAAAAACTAATAAATAAAATTCTCCCATATTCTGCCATAAATAATAAGGCAAACCCTCCCCCTCTATACTCAACATTAAACCCTGATACAAGCTCAGACTCCCCCTCAGCAAAGTCAAAAGGTGTACGATTAGTTTCAGCTAATAAAGAAATCACTCAAATAAAAAATAAAGGTAACAATAAAAAAAAGTAAATAACCAAATTTTGATATAAAGAAATTTTTAACAAATTATATCTAAAAGATATAATAATTACACTTAATAAAATTAAAGCTATTCTAACCTCATAAGAAATAGTCTGAGCTACACCTCGAAGCCCTCCTAAAAGAGAATATTTAGAATTAGAAGATCACCCCGCCCCAAAAAGCGTATAAACCCCAAAACCCGTACAGCATATAAAAAAAAGAAGGCCAAAGTCATAATCAAAACTCCCATAAATTAGTGGATAAATAAATCAAGATAATATTATTACTAACAATATTACTCCTGGACTTAAATAATAAATATAATAATTTATATAATATGGGTATGTTATTCCTTTAGTAAATAATTTTACGGCATCAGCAAAAGGTTGTAATAAACCCCCTAATCTAACTTTATTAGGCCCTTTACGAATTTGGATATAACCTAATACTTTCCGCTCATATAAAGTGACAAAAGCTACCCCCACTAATACAACAATAATTAAAATTAAAAAATTAATAAAAAGTAAAATTAAGTTAAAAATTATTATAAGAGGGAAACTCATATTAGAAGCTTAAATTCTATGCACTAATCTGCCATTATAATTTATTATCTGTATATGAATACATAATTGAATTCTAAATTCAGTGCACTAATCTGCCAAAATAACTTTTTACTTAAATTTTATATAACTCTTTTTTACTAAAAAATTTATGTTGTAGGGTCCTTTCGTACTACTCCAACTAAATAATTATAAAAGATAGAAACCGACCTGGCTCACGCCGGTCTGAACTCAGATCATGTAAGAAATTAAAGGTCGAACAGACCTTCTTTATAAACTACTGCACTTATAAGACTTCTTATTCCAACATCGAGGTCGCAAACATTTTTGTCAATATGAACTCTTAAAAAATATTACGCTGTTATCCCTGTAGTAACTTACTCTTATTATCGATCCCCTCGGATCATATTAACGTTAATGATTATATTAAAAATAAATATTGTTTACTATTTACCGCCCCAGTAAATTTAAATATTATTTACAATTTTCATTTTAATAAACAAATAAATAATATTTAATAAAGCTTAACAGGGTCTTCTCGTCCCATTAACTTATTTAGGCCCTTTGCCCTAAAAATAAAATTCAATATATAACTTTGAGACAGTTAATTTCCGTCAAACCTTTCATACCAGTCCTCAATTAAAAGACTAATGATTATGCTACCTTTGTACAGTCAAAATACTGCAGCCCTTCATTCTCAGTGGGCAGGCCTGATTTCTTATCAAATACCAAGAAACCATGTTTTTGCTAAACAGGCGAAAATTTAATTTGCCTAATTCCTTAAAGTTAATTATATAATAAATAATTTTTAAATAATAAATTACTAATAATTTCATTATTATTAATATTGATTAATTAAAATTTACATCTTAATAAATAAAATAATACTTAAATAAAATTTTTAAGTTTTAATAACTTTACTATAACATATTATAAAAAAGATCAATTTTAAATCTATATAATTTTATAAACTAACTTCATATATTTTATTCTCAGATAAGCTCATCCCTAACTGAGTTCATATTAAACAAAAATATTGTTTAACACAAATTAAATTTGATTCTTAAGAAACTAGATACCCTATTGTTTGAATAATATATCATCACTAAAATTAAATTTTATTTGATTATGCTACACCAAATACTTAAAATTTTAGCCCACAAATAAATCGAGAAAAATAATCTTATTTACTATATTAAAATTCCCTAATACACAAGGTACACAATTCAAATATTTCTATTTTAAAATTTTATAAAATCCTTCACAGTACAAAACCTATAATAATTTCTAAAAAATACTAATAAAAATAATAATTTATTAAAAAAAATTAATTTCCTATTAATCAAAATATCTATAATAAGAATTCTTTCAATGTAAATGAACCGTTTTAACAAACTCTATTTTGACTAAACTAGGGGCATTTTCCAATACACCTACTATGTTACGACTTATCTCAACTAATTGATGAGAGCGACGGGCGATGTGTACATATTCTAGAGCTAAAATCAATTCCCCTAAATTATGAGAATTTACTAATAAATCCACCTTCATTTAAAATTTCAACTTAAAATCCATAAATAAATATTTTTATTGTAACTCATCATTCATTCTTTTCCATGTGCTGCACCTTGACTTGACGTCTTGTAGCTAATACAAGTAGAAAACCCCTATCAATAAAAGTTTTCTGACGACAGCGATATACAAGCTGTTTAACAAAAAAAAGTACTATAATAGTGTATTATCTATAACAGGACAAGTTCCTCTAATTAGAATAAAATACCGCCAAATCCCTTAAATTTCCAGATCACTTATACTAATCAGGTAAACTTTCTACAATAAAAATAACTGGGTATCTAATCCAGGTTTATTACATTATTTTTAAAACCTTCATTTATAAATTTTAATTACTTAAATAAAATTAAATATAATTTTACCTTTCATTTAAACAAATTTAAATAATTAATATTCACCAAATTGATTTCTTTTTACCAACCCTTTTTTTTTGCTCCAATTGTATAACCGCAAGTGCTGGCACAATTTATCTTAGAACTACATTTCTTTACTACATCAAATTTTACTTTACAAATAATTTTATTTACTACAAAAATTTTATTAAAAAACTTACTATATATAAAATAAAAAACTAAAAAAAATTAAAGCAGGAATCAAACTTTTTAGTACACAAAATTTAAAAATAAATATATAATATATAAGCCTTAATTCCCATATTTTATTAAATAAAATTAATTATCAATAATACTCCACTTCCCCCGCCCCTTGCTAACTCATTTAATTATAATAAATAAATATTTTCAAGTGTAGTAAATTTTTAAATAATTAAAAATAAATATTATTGTAAAATCAAATTTAAACTTAATTTTAAGCCAAAGCTATT